AAAGAAGTATCGTTAATTTCTTCATACTCGTTCCAAGTTCGAAGTACCATTTGTACAAATAAGAATCCCCTCCGTTACATGATTTCTTCTTCATATAGATAGATATAGGATCTATGGGGCAATTACTTAGAAGTACGTTTTGTGAAACAGCCCTTCCTATCTGGTAGAAAAGGATCCCATGATCCTGAACCGATCTTACCTGAGATCGCAAATCCCAAGTTTGTCTATGAAGAACAGATCTAATTATATTAGTGTCTATAATGGATTTTTTTTGTATAATACTAATCGATAGGGCTTCATTGGTAAGTGCTACAAGATCTCGTACATTGGAACCCATCGTTGTGGACCCGAATCCATTAGTATGAAACATTTTCTTTTCCAAGTGAAATCCCCTAGTATATGAAAGAGTGAAAAAGTGTTTTCGTTGTTGTGGAATAAGAAGTCTTCGTATCTTAATGCATGTATTTAACTTATTCGGAGCTATTAGAGATGGATCTACTTTTTGGGGAATATGACTCGAAGCAATAACAAGAAGATTTCTAGTGGAACATCTTTCATAATCCCTGGAGAGATAGTTCACTAAAAGACCGAGGGACAAGTAATTCGACTCATTCACATCCAGATCATGAATGTTTGGAATCCATATTATGCAAGGAGACATTGCTTTTGCTAATTCGAATTGAAAGGTGATATAAAATCGGTCTATTTCCGGCATCATATCCATAGTTAGCGTATTCATCATAGTTAGAAGCTCCAGCTCCATATCAAGGTCACGGTCACTATCGTCACTATCATCAATATCGTCACTATCGTCACTATCATCAATAAGAAAACCCTTAGGCTTGTTATCCAGGAACTTGTTCAGAAATACTGTAATGAAAGGAACATAGGAGTTTGTCGCTAGGTATTTGACCAAATAGGATCGTCCAGTTCCTATAGAACCTATCACTAAAATACCCCTAGGGGGGGGTAGGGCTAAGCGGAGCGAAAAGGGTTTTCCATGAGATGGGAAATGAAAACTATTAGCCCCCCAAAGGGTTTGTGAATAAGTAATTGTCTGATAATTAGCAAGGAATATCTGTCTTTCTGCTAAACAGGATGTATTGAACTCATAAATCATTAGATACTTTTTATGAATGTCAACTAAGTATCGTAAGTAAATTACTCCTGGTTGTTCAATCATTTGATAACCAGAGTTATTCTTTGATAAATAATCACTATGAGTCAGACTCAATAGAATTTGATCAATCCTTTTTTCTGTCATTAAGGTAGAAAACTGAACCAAGAATTCTCTTTCTTTATCATCAATCGAATCGCTGTTCGAGACCCAGGATTCTATTTTATCATCAATCCAATCACCATTCACATTTTTTATTTTTCTTATAAAGGAATAGATTGCTTTACTTGTATGACTTACATGTCTCGTATTTCTCGAAAAAGCGATTCGATTGATGGGATTTGGTATGATACTTATGAGATCGATGAGATTCAAATATTTCTTCTTAGAACGTATTGATTTGACCCCATAAGTGGGACCACCACCCCATAGCATGTTGCCACCAAAAGCAAAACGCCGTATTTCTTCTAGAGAATCTCCTAATTGTTCCAGAGCAACTAGAAAGAGATTCTTTAACCAGAAATAATTCAGTTCAGATGTAGGATACCTATCCAGAAGTTTTCGCAACTCAATCATGTATGATGGAATCATCAAAGATTTGACCTTTTCGAACTCTGCCTGTAACTCACTATAGACTCGCGAAACAAAGAGAAGATGTGTACGAACGAGATATCCAGCAACAAGAAGAAGGAAAAGGATTGAATAGAGGAACTCCTGAACATTTAGCGATCTCAGATGTGTCGATATCGATAGTAACTCATTATTTCGATGAATAATTTCTTTGGACAGAAGAAGATTATGTAAACAATTACTCGGAATCTCACTTATCAGATTCCATATCTCACTTATCAGATTCCATTGTGGAAGACACAATGGAATCTGACGAATTCGCCATGATATATCTGACCCATGCATAATATCATGAAAAATGGATACAAATTTTTGGCTGCTACTTAGTATTGACAATAAGTCTGAAAAAGTATCTAAAAATATGAAATTTAGATATTTGTACCCTGTCGAGGTAAGGAACCATGGTATATATGTTTGGAATAGATTCCATTTGGAGAGAGTTGAAAAAGCACTATCTTGTTGAAAGGTTCTATACATCTGCCTTTTCTCAAGGCATTTTTTTAGACAAGGACTCCATTTTTTCCTCTTTTCGGATGGTAAATATTTCTCAGAACATGGAGTGTGAATCAAACCCATGTTTGAATTGAAATTGAGATATCGATGCAAGTTCTTCCCTTCTGAATCAGGTAGATTCATATCTGAAAGAGGTTGACAATAAGTTCTTTCAAAATGGACTATTTGTCCCTCTGTTAGAGGTGTTCCAGAAATGTCTGCGATCGAGTAAATAGCTCCATGAACGAATGGATCGTATCG